TATTTACCAGCCTTTAGGATTTTTTATGCGCCAGAATAAATCGAATATTTATTCTGACAATGGAATTTAGTTTAAAGTATATTATATGCTCCGTAAAAAAAAAAAGAATTCTTTGAAGACTAGTCCTCTCCGGGACCAGGCCACGGATGCGGGACAAGCCCGCGTATCCCTTCGGGATTAAGGCTAGATATAAAAAATAGACCTTTTTTCGAGGGCAAGCACAGAATATTTCTATTTATTCATTAGAATTCAAATAAGTTCTTTTTTACTCGCTTGATTTATTTTTGTCAATATCCTTTAAGGTACTGAAAAAAACTTAATAATTATAAAGTTCAAAAAATAAAGAAAATATTCAATTAACATCGGGAATCTTTATATTTCATTAGGAGATTAGAGATTCGAACTCTTTAAAGAGCTTAAGCTATAAATAACTTAATTAATACATTGCTCTTATTAATAGATTACTTATTAATAATAAACCGTTTTACCTATAAACGGAATCTTCCTTATTTGTGGTTAATTTTATGTATCCCGTGCAACTTCCACTACACGAACCGTATTTCGACTTAACACCAATTAGAATCGCGCATACGAAGAATTCTACTATAAGATCTAAATCCTATTATTAAGTACTTACAATAGAAAAGCAAACTTATTGCGCTAACTCCTTTCAGCATGCGACGAGTGGTTAGTACCAATCCGAAGTTAGATTCACCGTGACATGGTGATTCACGATTACTAGCAATTTCTTATTCATGCAGCCGAATTTCAGACTACAATCCATTCCTAATTATATCCTATTTTTTGAGATTAGCTTAAATTCGCATTTTTGCTTCTCTTTGTGTAGGAGAATTGTGGCACGTCTATAGCCCACAATATTAAGGCCATGATGACTTGTCTTATTCCCTTTTGTTCATACTATTATAAGGCGTATGAAATGCTTTATTTTATGTTGGAGAAAAATCACCTTTTAATAAATAAAGCCAGGGTATTCATTAATTACACGGTCGGAACCGCAGTTTCATAACATTAACTGTAAACAGCCGTGCAACACTTGTATTATTCAGCACGAACTATTGCTTTTTTCGATCACGATAGTCCGCTATAGAATAACATTCAAATTGTGGTAAGGTTTTTCGTGGATCACCGAATTAAATAACATACTTCACTGCTGGGGTCAGAAACGGTCTAGTGATTTCAGTTCCTGCGTTGCCGCATTACTCTTGAGGTGAAATGCTTACACTTTCATTTATAAACCAAGTAAATATACCTAATCTATGGCATTCATCATTCTCTGCAAAGACTACTAGGGTATCTAATCCTTTTCGTTATCTGTGCCTTCGTCCTTTAACGTCAGTTTTTACATAAGAGGTTGCCTTCGCCTTTACCAGTCCCCAGGGTATTACCAAATATTAACTCTTCACCCCAGGTACGACCTCCCCATATCAAACTCTAGTAGAGATGTACTCTTATTTTAAGTCATTTACTACCGTCTAAGTACCCTTTAAACCTATTTAAGATGAATAACACTAGGCTCTTACGTATTACCGCGACTGCTGGCACGTAATTAGTCAAGCCACAATATGCATACCGTCATTATCAATATACACTTAGAACTTTATTTGATAAGTCAATTTATAGAAAAGTTATAGTTAAAGTTTAACTATAACTAGTCTTCGTTCTCCGAAGTTGCCAGTTCAGCCGTTAGGCCATTGACCAAAATTCCTCACTGCTGTACAACATTGCCTTGGGGTTTTTTCAGTCCCAATGTGGTCGATCAACCTTTCAGCTTCGACTACGAGAATTAAAAGCTTGTTAAGAAGTAACCTTAACAACAACCCATCCCGACGATACTTCCTTAAGTCCTCTTAAAGCGGTGATTATTTCACCTTTCGTTATGAGGGATTTATCCCTCTCTTTAAGGCCGGCTGGGTATCTATACTCACCTGTACACCACTTTTAATAATAAATAAATACAAGCTCTTAAAAACCCGAAGATCTCTAATAGCCTAGTTTATTTTATTAAACGTTCGATTAGCATGTGTCAAGCCCTTCGACAGCGTTCAATCAGAGCCATCACCAAACTCACCCTTATAAACACATTATTAAAATGTGGATGGTAACATCCATCACTAGATTATTTTAGTGTTTGTTTATTCATAGTTCACTATATAATATATAGAATTAATCTTTAAAAATATTTCATTTTTATAAATTAAAGTTTTTCTTAGGATAAAATCAAGCTATCTCTAGTTAATATGTCTCCCTAAAATATAGTTTTATGTAGGTTTTGCGTAGCTAGCTTTTAAATTATATTTATGATTTAATCTTTTTTAATTTATTATATTTTCTACTAAATACCTGAAATTTTTACTTTAAGTAATTATATATACAGACATATTGTTTACTATAACTTTCCTTAAATACTTTTAAATTTAGTTTATTTTTTATCTCTAATAAAACAAGAATATTTAAGGTATAAAAGCCTAAAATTACGAAGAGTACCCTCCCCCGATATACTTCAAATTAAAACTAAAGTGCCTTAAAAAAGAATTTATTTATTGTATAGTGATACGAAATCCTTCAAATAAATTCTTTTTTTTACTACTCGTTTTAAATTTATTTTACTTATTAATAGGTTAAACTTTAAAAGAAACACAATTAACATTTTCATTCTAGATTCGAACTAAAATCAGGATATTAGAAGTATCCTACTCTACCATTGAGCTAATGAAAATTAATTATTTATAAAAAAATTTTTTATCCTATTAAATTAAATCTACTTTAACCTAAAAATATAATAAAAACTTCTCTTTATGTAAAATAATTAAAAGCAAAAGGTATTTACCAAACATAAAAGAAAATAAAGATATGCTATTATAATAGTAATATAACGAAAAAAATTTTTTTAATCAACATTAGGAAATTCAGGATGATTTGCTATTTTATGAGTTAATTTACTATATAAAACTCTATACTCTGGATCTCCTGTTGGATTTAATTGCCCTGTTCTTCTTTCTCTAAGAACATCAATAGTCGCTTCTCACAAATTTTTTTTCATATCTTTAATACAAAAATCTCTTTTTTCTTGATGACTCATTTCAGAGTAGTTAGCTTTATTTTTTAAATTTTGATTAGCTACTTCTTCTAATTCTAGAATAACATTTTCTCTATCAGACGTTGAACCTGTAGGGTGATGAGGTACAAAATTATTACCTGACGGTCCTTGAGGTGAACCTCCAGATCCACCACTACCTCCATTCCCTGAAGAACCACTACCTATATTATCTCCTCATATATAACAGATTCAATCGTTTATGCTTGCGCTCAAAAAATCTATCGTAACATTCGAAAAAAAAATATAAAAGAAAAAAAGAATTCTAAATAGTATAATAAAAATATAAGGGTTACTTATTATTAATGTTGTAAACATTAATGTAAGTCTAATCCATCTTTTATGTAACCAGAAGATAAAACTACAAAAACTTGAGCTTGAATAAAAGCAATACCTAACTCTAAACCCGAGAAAGCTATTATAAAAGATAAAGGTATTAATCCTAAGAAGAAGAATATTATACCACTTGTCATAATGTTATAAGTAAAACCAGCTAATATATTTAATAACATGTGACCTGATAAAATGTTAGCTGCTAATCTTAAACCTAAAGAAATATTTCTTGCTAAGTAAGAAATAAATTCAATAAGAACTAATAAAGGTAATAAAGGTAAAGGACAACCTGCTGGTACTAAAAGAGAAAAGAACACTAAACCGTGTTTTTGGAACCCTAATATTGTAGCACCTAAAACTATAGTAAAACTTAAAGCAAATGTTAATACAAAGTGACTTGTAGAAGCAAAACTATAAGGAACCATACCTATTAAATTATTTATTAATATAAAGATAAATAAAGCGTAAATAAATGGAAAGTACATTTGTCCATTTTTAGGGTTTATTTGATTTGTTACTATACTATGAATAGTTGCGTATAAAGATTCTTGGCTTATAGATCATTTATTACCTACTAATCTGTTATAGTTTGTGCTTAAAAGATTAAGAGCTAATATAAAAAAAGCTCCTAATGTTAAAAATAATCCTATACTTGTTATAGAAATATGTAAATTTCCTAATATAGGTGCGTCTAAACTTAATAAGTCTCTAATTTCAAATTGATCTAGAGGACTAATTATTTCTCTATCTAGAGTAAATGCAAAAAATTTTTCCATGTTAAAAATTATGTAGTTAGATTCAATAAACGTAAAAGAACTATTGAAAAATAAATCTTGACAAAGATCTTTTATATTACACTTTAATTAAAAAGTTTAGATATAAAAGTACGTGCTAAAAATAAACGAACAAATCTTGGTAAAATGTATTTAGATAACATGTATACTGTTATAAGAATTACTGCAAAAGCAAAAGTAACTTCATTTACAAAATAAAAAGGTGTTAATTGTGGCATAATATAAATAAAAATTTATTATAAATGTTATAATAAGCGTGAAAGATACGCCTAACATTTGCGTTTAGTACAAAACGAATGTAAAAAAAAAAAATTAGAAACCCACTTTAAAATTATTAATAATACCACTAGAATTTATATATTAAATTTGTAACAGAATAGTGTAATCCATCTAAAATAATAGAAGGATATACACCTAATACTACAGTAAATGCTACTAGTACAAATAATAAAAAGAATTCTCTTTTAGTTAAATCACTTATACTATCTTCAAAGAATTTAGTAAAAGACCCTCCAAAAGATATTCTATTAAACATATATATAGTATATGCTGCAGAGAATACTATAGAAGAACTAGCAAATACACCTAATATAGGTAATCTTTCAAATACTCCGTATAATGACATAAATTCACCTATGAAATTTAATGTTAAAGGAGCTCCACAATTACCTAAACAAAGTATAAAGAATAACATTGAAAATAAAGGCATCATTTGAGTAACACCTTTATAATAATGTATTAATCTAGTACCACTACGGTCGTATAATACTCCTCCTGCACAAATAAATAAACCACTAGATACAAATCCGTGAGCTAAACCTAATAATATTCCTCCTTCTATACCTTGTATTGTATTACTAAATACTCCTATTAAATATACAGCAGCGTGAGATACAGAACTATAAGCTATTAATTCTTTAACGTCTGTAGTTCTTAATGTACTAAAACTAGCGTATATAATTGTAATAACACCTATCACAAAAACTATAAATGTATAATCTAAAGAAGCTTTAGGTAATATAGGTAATATTAATCTAAATATACCATATAAACTTAGTTTTAAAACAATACCTGCTAATACTATACTTCCCCCTAAAGGTGATTCAACGTGAGCTTTTAATAATCAATTGTTTAAAAAAATAGTAGGAGTTTTAACTGCAAATGCTATAAATATACCAATAAATAAAAATACTTGTGTAGTATAATCAAAATTAGTTTTAAATAAAGCATCGAAATCAGTAGTACCCATTATAGAAGACATAGTTAATATTGATAACAATAAGAATAAAGATCCGAATAATGTATATAAGAAAAGGTAGAAACTAGCTCTTACTTTATTACTAGATCCAAATAAACCTATTAATATAAACAAAGGAGGTAATATACTTTCAAAGAAAATATAGAATAATAATATATCTAAAACTAAAAACACAGCTATAAGTAATGTTTCTAATAATAACATAATTATTAAATAAGATTTCACATTTTCAGTGATAGAGTTTCAATTAGATACTATTGCTATAGGCATAATAATTGTAGTTAATAAAACAAAATAGATAGATATTCCATCTACTCCTAAATAAATATCGAATAAATTTATATTATAATGTTCTTGTACAAATTGAAATTGATTAGAACTAAAATCAAATAATATAAATATAACTAATGATATTACTAAATTAACAAGAGATGTAACAAGAGCTGTAATTTTATAAGATAATATTTTTGAAGGTGCTGTTTCCGCATCTTCATAAGACATATTACTAGATATTAAAAATATTCCTAAAATAGGAATTAATAATAAAGAAGATAATAACATTATTATCTTTAATAAATAAAAACTTCCCATGTAATTAAACAAAAATTACATCATAAGTAAACAGTTACATGATAATATAAGATCCAAAAATTAGAAATTATTCATTGATCGACGGTAAAAAAAAAAAGAACTTATTTTTAAATCGTTTATTGTTAGAATAAGCTTATATTTACAGGGAATATATCAAAACTATATAAAATACAAGGAACTAAAATAATGAATGCAAACACTATTGGTAATAAAACTGTTCAACAGAAAGACATTAATTGATCAAAACGTATTCTAGGGAAAGATGCTCTTACTCAGATAAAAGTAAAGATTAATAAAGAACTTTTGAATCCTAAACTAAACCCATACATGAACCCTTCTAATAAAGGAGTATTCATTATATCTTCAAGAAAATAGTCTAAAACTAAAAGTCAATCTATCACAAATATTTGTCATATTATAGAATCTAAGTAAGTTAATATATTAATAAAATCTATAAATAAATAACCACCTAAGAATAAAATACTTGTTAATATACACATTAAAACGATACTAGAGTATTCAGCTAAAAAGAAGAATACAAAAACAACCGCAGCGTGTTCTGTCATAAACCCACTAACTAATTCAGATTCAGCTTCAGCTAAATCAAAAGGAGGTCTATTTGTTTCTGCCACAGAACCTATAAAGAATATAATAAATACAGGTAATAAAGGTAATAAGAATCAAACTGCTCTTTGTGATTCTACGTTAACAGTTAAATTTAAACTACCTGTAAAAAAAACAACTAATAATATAGCAGAACTTAATATTAATTCATAACTAATTAATTGAGCTGTACTTCTTAAAGAACCTAAGAAAGCATATTTACTATTAGCACTTCAACCTGCTAATAATATACCATATGTAGCTAAAGATGATACAGCTAACATATATAATATACCTAAATTAAAATCACTAATAGCTAAACCAGGTCCATAAGGGATAACTCCAAAACCTAATAATGCAAAAACTAAAGTGATAACAGGTCCTAAAAAGAATAATATTATGTTAGCTTGTGTAGGCGCAACATATTCTTTTAAAAGAAGTTTTAAAGCATCAGCAAATGCTTGTAATAATCCATAATATCCTACTGCATTAGGACCTAATCTTCTTTGCATACTTGCCATAGTTTTTCTTTCTGCTACAGTAACATAAGCTACACTAAGTAAAGCTGGAACAACTACTAAAAGTACTTCAATTATTGAGATAAGAGTTGGCATATAAAACATAAAAAAAATTTTTTTTTTCTTTTTATCAATTACCTATAAAAATGAAATAATAGATAAAAATGAAAAGTAAATATATACAAAATTCAAAATTTATTTAACTTATTATTAACAGATTAAACTTGCTGGCTTTAAAAAATAATTATTTGACTTTAAATAATTATTTTTTTACTGCAAAAAAAATAAACACAGTTAACATTCCCATTCTAGATTCGAACTAAAATCAGGATATTAGAAGTATCCTGCTCTACCATTGAGCTAATGAGAATTCTAAATTTATTAAGTAATAAATTTATAAATATGTGGTTGCGCCTCATGGTTAAAAATAATTTAGATTGTCAAGAATATCATGAAATATATTTTTAATTAAAAATAATCATAAGCATACAATTAAAGCAATAAAGACTTTTTTTGCTAATCTATAGATTATACTGGCAAAACTTAACTTTGTAAAGGTAAACTTACAAAAGCGTGAGGTTTTGGAGGACTACTTAAAGCTCATTCTAAAGAAGGATAACTTCTATTTAATAATGCTTGTAAAGTATCAGTATAGAATTGAGGAGTCATTCAAGGGAATCTTGAAGCAGTTTTACCTTCAACTAATTGTGCATATACTATGTATAAGAATAATCAAGCTGATATAACACTAATTATAGACCCAAAACTACTAATTAAATTTCAACCTGCAAAAGCATCAGGGTAATCTCCTATTCTTCTAGGCATACCTTGTAAACCTAAGAAATGTTGTGGGAAGAATGTAACATTAACCCCTATGAATAATAATCAGAACTGAACTTTAGATAACAACATGTTATAGTTTAAACCTAAAATTTTAGGTACTCAGAAGTATCATGCAGCAAACATTGCAAATACAGCACCCATACTTAAAACATAGTGGAAATGAGCCACAACGTAGTAAGTATCATGGAATGCTATATCTAAAGATGCGTTAGCTAAAACTACACCACTTAACCCTCCTATAGTAAACATAAATACAAAACCTAAAGCAAATAACATTGAAGGTGTTAATCTTATAGATCCTCCATAACATGTAGCTAATCAAGAGAATATTTTAATTCCTGTAGGAACAGCAATTATTAATGTAGCAGCTGTAAAGTAAGCTCTTGTATCTACATCTAAACCAACTGTATACATGTGATGACTTCAAACAATGAATCCTAATATACCAATAGACATCATAGCATAAACCATTCCAATGTAACCAAATATAGATTTATTTGAGTTAGCACTTATTGTTGTACTTATTATACCAAAAGCTGGCACAATTAAAATGTACACTTCAGGATGTCCGAAGAATCAGAATAAATGTTGGAATAATATAGGATCACCTCCACCAGCTGTTTCAAAGAATGATGTATTAAAATTTCTATCTGTTAATACCATTGTTATACCACCAGCTAACACTGGTAAAGATAATAATAATAATACAGCTGTTATAACTACAGCTCATCCAAATAAAGCTAATTTATGTAATCTTATACCAGGAGTTCTCATATTAACAATAGTTGTTATGAAATTTATAGCACCTAATAAACTACTAACACCAGATAAATGTAAAGCAAATATAGCTAAATCTACACTAGGTCCACTATGACTTTGTACTCCTGATAATGGAGGGTAAATAGTTCAACCTGTACCTGCTCCACCTTCTATTACAGCAGAGAATACTAATAATAATAAACTAGGTATTAATAATCAGTAACTAATGTTATTTAATCTAGGGAATGCCATATCAGGACCTCCTACTAATAAAGGTAATAGGAAATTACCAAAACCACCTATTAAAGCTGGCATAACCATAAAGAATATCATTAATAAAGCGTGAGCTGTAATAATACTATTATATAATTGATTGTCTGCTATATATTGAACACCAGGACCACTTAATTCCATTCTTATAAGTACAGAAAATGCTGTACCTAATAATCCTGAAAATAAAGCAAACATTAAGTATAATGTACCAATATCTTTAGCATTTGTTGATAAAAATCATCTTTCGTATCACATACTTATTGATGATTGTAAAGAATTTTTGTTATGTATAGCGTTTAAATGCACGTGGGATGCTTCATCACAAACCTGAACGATATACACAGGCATATTCATTCTTTCGATAAATATATCAAAATATATATTTTTAATTAAAATAAATATTTAATATACTTAATTAATTAATACAAACATAGTTTACTTAATATTATGAAATATAAGTTTTTTATACTATGCATTTCTGTAATATTAAGAAATGTAAATCTCATTGTATTTTAATAAAAGAAGTAAGATAATTGTACGATTTTGTTTTCCTCAGTGTATATAAGATTCGAACTTATACCTTAATGTCCGTAGCACCAGGTTCTACCATTAAACTAATACACTTATTGTTTAAGATTATGGAGGAATTGAACCTCAAACTTAAGATCTGCAATCAAAGTGTAGACCATCTACATCATAATCTTTACCAGACAACAATTTACGCTTATTTTGTTGAGTTAAGGGATAAAAAAAGATTATAATAATAAATGTATATAAACTTTAAATCTTTAAATCAATACCAATCTTGGTTATAAACTAAAAATTGATTTTTGGTTCTTTTATTGTTTTTTTTTTAGAAAATTAGCTAGGGATTGAACCTAGACATTATTTTATTATAATGTGCATCTTTATATTCTAATTTTTATATTATGTATATAAGATTATATGACATAAAAATCAAAAAAAAAATAAATAGTTTTAAAGATTAGCTTGTAATAACCATAGGGTTATTTACTTGCTGTTTTAGGTGTTAAATATAAATCAACTAATGTATTTTCTATTAAACTTATTACTGGTATAATCACAGCAAAATGTCCGAAGTATAAAACTGTACTTATTTGTCCAAATTCTATAAATGGTGTTTCAACGTGTTTAGCACCTAAGCTCATTAATACTAAGAAGTTAGCAACAAAAATGTAAAAGGCTATTTTACTTAAAGGTCTGAATTGTAAACCTTTTGATCTACCTAAATCTGTTATAGGTAATAACATTATAGCTAATATAGCACTAAACATAGCTATAACACCTAATAATTTGTTAGGTATAGATCTTAAAATAGCATAGAATGGTAATAAATATCATTCTGGCACTATAGCAGGAGGAGTTTGCATAGGGTTTGCCATTATGTAATTCTCACTATCCCCTAATACATTAGGCATAAAGAATACAAATAAACTTAAAACAAATATAAACATAAATATAGTTATTAAATCTTTAAATAAGAAATAAGGTGCAAAAGGTAATCTATCATAATTACCTGATATACCCAAAGGGTTACTTGATCCAGCAGTATCATGTAATGCTATTAAGTGCATTAAAGCAAGTGCAGCTAATACAAATGGTAATACAAAATGTAAAGCAAAGAATCTGTTTAATGTAGCATTGTTAACTGAAAAACCTCCTCAAATAAATTCAACTATATCTTGTCCAATTCAAGGTATAGCACTAATCAAGTTTGTAATAACTGTAGCACCTCATAAAGACATTTGTCCATATGGAAGAACATAACCCAGGAAAGCTGTAGCCATCATAAGTATAAGTATAACAGTACCAATAGCTCAAACTAATGTTCTTGGAGATCTGTAAGATCCGTAATACATACCTCTACCTATGTGTAAGTAAACTAAAAAGAAGAAAGCTGAAGCTGTATTACTATGTAAGTAACGAACTAATCATCCGTTATTTACATCTCTCATTATGTGTTCTATAGAATTGAAGGCTTCTAATACATTAGGGCTATAATGCATAGCTAATGTAACACCTGTAATTATTTGTATAACTAAACAAATGGCTAATAAAGACCCAAAATTTCATAAATAACTTATGTTACTAGGTTCTGATGAATCAATAAGATAATTATTAACTAATTTCAATAAAGGATGACTTTTTAATATTCTCATGTGTGTATGTGTGTTTTTAATTTTAAAAAATTTTTTTTTATTAGAGCTAATTAGATTTATTCTCTATTATGTATCATATACAATATTATAGCTATAGTAGCAAGATTAAGGAATCATTGAATAGGATAAGTCAATTAAAAAGTATATATTAAATTTTAGTGATTAAATACCTATAGAAAAAAAATTATTTTCTTTTGTGTAAAAATCTTATTATACTTACCACTACATAATATATGTTAAACTAAGAATATTTAAAAATTCATTAGATAATTAAGTTTATGCAGCACCTAGAATTTTTCCTGTCACAGCGCTCTAAAAATTTAAGGTTTTTGCCATCTAAAGAAAAAAATTCTAAAAAAAAGGCAAATAAATAACATCATAATTTATTAAATAATGAACATTCCCATTCTAGATTCGAACTAAAATCAGGATATTAGAAGTATCCTGCTCTACCATTGAGCTAATGAGAATTAAGAAAAAAGGTATTTTCTATTAAAAAAGTTATTAGAACATAATACAATCCTCTGAAACTAAATAAATAAAAAATTAGTCATTTATTTCTTTATCTAGTCCTTAATTCTTTTTTTTTCCTTATTATAAGTAGCAAAAAATAACTTTTTTTTACTAATTTATTCTATCTTTTTTGTACAAAAAAACAAAATACAGATAAAAATAATAATACAACTAAATCCAAATTAAATTGTACTAAATAGAAAGCAATTAATAAGTATAAAATAACACCCATTAAGATATATAATGCATAACTTGTTACAACACCTGTACTTAAAGATGCTATATTTTTACTTAATTTAACTAATGCTACTTCTAAACCATGAGGTCCTAAGAATTCTATACTTCCTTTATCTAAAACTTTCGTTGTTTGTCCACCTAAATTTAAAACTAAGTTAGTAACATATTTGTTATAGAACATTTCAACTAAGAATCTTTGATTAAAGAAACCAAAAATATTATAACCTAATTTTGAAAACTTAAAGCTAATTAAAGATTCAGGTAAAAATTCAGAAGCTACAAAAGCTAAAATACTAAATGATATAGTAAATATTAAAGGTAATAATTTGAATAAAGCAGGCACTGCAAACTCAGTATCTATCATTATTTCATGTACAGGATGTATGAAAATACTATTATCTATAAAGAAACTAGAACCTAATCCTATAAAAATATCTTTAGTTATATAACCAAAGAATATAGAAAAAATAGCTAATATTACTAAAGGTAAACTTAAGAAAATATCTCCTTCATGAGCATGTTTGTAATAGGCTAGAGGTCCATTAGGATTAGTTAAGAAAGTTAAATATAAAACCTTAACTGAATATAATGTTGTGAATATTGCACCTATAACTGCTATAACATAAACAGCTATACTACTAAAATAATATTGACCAAAAGCAGATTCTAAAATAAAATCTTTACTATAGAATCCTGTCATAAAAGGGAAAGCAACTAAACTAAGACTTGCTATTAATATAACAGAATATGTTAAAGGTAAAAATGAAATTAATCCACCATATTTTCTAAAATCTTGGTTATCTGCAACAGCATGAATAACTGCACCTGCTCCTAAGAATAGTAATCCTTTATAGAAGGCATGATTAACTAAATGGAATAATGCTATATTATAAGAAGATAAACCTATAGCTATAACCATCATACCAAGTTGAGACATAGTAGAATAAGCAATAACTTTTTTAATATCTTGTTGGAATAATCCTACAAGAGAACTAAAAACAGTAGTAATAGCTCCTAATCATAAACATAATAATAATATAGTAGAACTGTATTCTATTAAAGGTGATGAACGTATTAATAGATATACACCAGCTGTAACCATAGTAGCAGCGTGTATTAATGCAGAAACAGGAGTAGGACCCTCCATCGCCATAGGTAATCAAACGTGAAGACCTACTTGTGAACTTTTAGCCATAGCACCTATTAATAAACATATCCCAATAATAGTTATTACATTTTCATTCATGTATGGTGCTAATGAAAATACTGTAGCATAATCTAAATTACCTAAACTTCATAAAATAGCAAACATTCCTATTGTTAAAAAGCAATCACCAACTCTATTAGTTAAGAATGCGGAAACAGAACTTTGGTTTGCTGCTATTCTAGTGAATCAAAAACTTACTAATAAATAAGAACAAACACCAACACCTTCTCAACCTACAAACATTAATAAATAGTTGTTTGCTGTTACTAATATAATCATCATAAAAGTGAATAAACTTAAATAACTAAAAAATCTTTGTATATGAGGATCATTACTCATATAACTTATTGAATAAATATGAACTAAAGAACTAATAATTAACACAGGTATTAACATACTTACTGTTAAACTATCAAATTCAAAACCTCATATTATATTAAATCATTCGCTATCTATTCATCTAAATAATTCAATAGATACTGGTATATTATTAAATCCTACTTCAAAAAAAGCGACGATTGCTAATATTGTTGTTAATATTACACTAGAACATGTAATAAACTGTGCTCCGCTAACTCCAACTTTTCTACCAAAAAAGCCAGCAACTATTGATCCTAATAAAGGTAAAATTATTATACTTAAATACATTATTTATATTCTATTGCTATACTTCCTCTTAATCTGTAGAAAGCAACTAGAATACCTAAACCTATAGCAGACTCTGCACCTGCTACTGCTATTATATAAATAGCATAAGTTTGTCCTATTATATCGTCAATGTTAAGTGAACTTACCAATATTAAAAATGTTATAGATAATAGCATTATTTCAATTGAAATAAGCATTAATATAATATTTTTTCTATTTAACACAAATCCTAAAATTCCTATTAAAAAAAGTATTAGTGTAATATTCATTTTTTATTCTTTTTCTTTTAAATTATTGTAGTATATTTTAAACTAAAGTAAAAAATATAGAAGTTCAAAATTTTTAGATTAAATAACTTTAAACTTCTATAAGAAATAGGTGACTCGAACACCCAACCTTCCGTGTGTAAAACGGTTGCTCCACCAATTGAGCTAATTTCTTTTAAAAAAGTTGCTTTAAAGCAAATCTAAATTAACTTTTTTGAATTCATCCCCTTATTTTGCACTAGCTTAGCGAAAGAATAAACCAAATTCATACCAGAAAGAATTCTAACAAGAATCTTATTAAAAATATTTATTTGAAAAAAATCTAGGTATGAAAATGGCGTAAATATCTATCAATTAGGGGTTAAAGGAAAAGGTTCTATTAAACATAAGTTTAAAGAATCTGTTATTGTTCCTCTAATCAAGTCAAAAATTTCTCCAGAGATACTGACTCAATAACAATCGGCATAGAACTGTGTAAAATTCCACATATTTCAGAACATTGACCATAGAATACTCCTTCTCTATTGATGAATACAGATACTTGATTTAATCTACCAGGGTATGCGTCACATTTTATACCTAAAGAAGGACAAGCAAAAGAATGTATAACATCACCAGAAGTAATGATGAATCTAACATGTGTTAATTCAGGAAGGATAACTCTATTATCTACTTCTAACATTCTTAAAGCTCCGTCTTCTAAATCAGATTCAGGTACTAAATATGAATCAAATTCTATAAATTCTTCATCTGTATTTAAAAAGTCAGGGTATTGGTAACTTCAGTATCATTGATGACCTTCTGCTAAAACTGACATTGAAGAATCATTAACTTCATCCATTAAGTATAATAATTTGAATGAAGGGAAGGCTATTAATATTAATATCACTGCTGGAGTAATAGTTCATATTAACTCTATAAGTGTACCATGGTTTAAATATTTGTGAGATATAGGTGATTTAGTTTCAACATAATTTCTTACTATTGATAACATAACTCATGCTACAGCAAATAATATTATAACTAAGTAATACATAATATTATCATGTAATTCAACTAATCCTTCCATTTGTGGAGTAGCACTATCTTGGAAATAAATACCTCAAGGAGTAGGTACGTCAAAATTTATATTTAAAATATTCTTAATTAAAAACATATTATATTCATTTATATATCTCTATAAAATTATTCGCTTAGTTATAAATCTATTATAATTTAATTATTTTATAGAATTAGAGATTACTTTTCGATCGTTAAATCGATTTGTTTTTTTTATTTATCAATAAAGGGCTTCAAATAAGTTTAATAATTTTAACGTGTCCTTTACTATATCTCTAGTATAGATATATCTTCTCCACGTTCTTTCTCTAAAGAAAGGATCTAATCAACAATATAGTTAAAAATATATTATATTTTTTAGGTATTTGTTCAAATTTTTAAACCTTCTAATCAAATATGATTTCCATAGGAGGTATTAAGTCCTACTTTTTATTATGCAACGTAAAGTAATAAGAATGCCATCATTAAGGCAAATAAACCTGTAGCTTCAGAGAAGGCAAAACCTAATATAGCGTAAGAAAATAATTGACCTCTCATAGAAGGATTTCTTGCTACACCTAAAATTAATGCACCAAATACTACACCAATTCCAACTCCTGCTCCTATTAAACCTGTTGTAGCTAAACCTGTACCTATAATTCTTGCTGCTTGTATCATTTTATAAATATACGTATATTAATTCTATTTCCGCTTTTTATCTAACTAACACTTTTTATACTATTATTACATAAATAAAAAAAAATTTTTTTGTTCTATATTTTAGCTTTTACTTATAAGTTCTGTAACATTAGAAGATTTTACATTTAAAAGAGTTATAACTTGTCTGCTATCTATTTTTAATGCACTTTTACCTAATTCAAATACAAAACCTATAGTAATAATACCTATAAATAACAAGGCTACTATTAAACCATAAATGTTATTAACATATCCACTTACTGCAAAAGGGAATGTTAAAAGAATTTCTAAATCTAATAATAAATAAACTAAAGCAAAAATGAAGAATTTAACACCAAACTGTGTTCTATTTTGTCCTAAGAAACTATGAAACCCACACTCAAAAATAGAATATTTTTCTTGATATGGATTATGAGGAGCAAGCAGTAAATTTACAATTAAAAATACTAATGCTAATATAGAAACAAATAAAAAGAAAAAAGTCATACTACTCATTTAACTATTAAATAAAATTTGTACCAATATGGTACCCATACTTAATCATTCTTTATTCATAAATATAAATAATAAAATTATTAATGTTATACTAGATATTGTAATAGATATAGGACTAGACATAACAATATTATTATATTTGAATTCTAAATTCTGAACTAAACGATCGTTTTGATCATAAATATGACCTGATAATTTACGATCTTTTAATCTAGGATTTATTTTGTATTCAGGTTTATAAAAGAAAATTTCTTTTACAACATTAAGATAATAAACTCCACCAATTACACTAGTTGCAACTGCAATTAAAGTTAAGAAAATATAACCACTATCTAAAGCAGCACTTAAAACCATCTGTTTAGCAAAGAATCCTAATAGAGGTGGTATACCTGCAAAAGAAAAGATTGTTATAGCTAAACTTAAGGCTAAGAAAGGATTTATATAAAAATAACCTTTTAATTGACTAATTAACTGAATAGGTGAATTATTTTTATCTAAAAGTTCTTTATGTTCTTTGTTTTCTGTAACATAGAAATAGAAAGAGAAACCTATTGTTACTAATATTACAAATGCATTTAAATTACTTATAGAATATTGCATTAAGTAAAAAATGAAAGCTTGTATTGATTCTATACTAGTTATACTTAAAGCTAATAATAAAAAACCCACATGACTTATTGTACTATATGCTAATAATCTTTTTATTCTGAATTGTGTTAAACCTACTACTGTTCCAATTATTAAAGATAATAAAGAACTCATTAATAAAGCAAAAGTTCAATTATACTCAGAAAAGTAATTACTTGTAAAGTATACTATTTCTAAGAATAATATAAAGATAGATATCTTGGCTATATTTGCTACAAATGTTGTAACAATTGTAGGGATAGCGTCATAAACATCAGGAGATCAGAAATGGAATGGTGCAGCACTTACTTTAAATAAGAATCCTACACTAAATATCAGTAAAGAAAAGTTTATATAATAAGGTTTGTATCATGAATCCATAGCACCATCACTGATACTAGTTATTACGTATAAACCATCCATATTTGTAGTTCCAGAATTTGCATATAATAAACTTGTACCAAATAAGATAAAACATGAACTTAAACCACCTAATAAAAAGTAGATTAAACCACCTGTAGTAGCTAATTCTGAATTTCTATAAATAGTACTTAATAAATACAAACCATAACTTTGTAATTCTATTGATAAAAAAATAGAAACTAAATCGTTAGTAGACATTAAAAAAATTGCTCCACTTACTACGAATAATAAAATTAAAGGGTATTCTATAATTTTTAAATGTTCTCCCATTTTATTTATAATTTTTGTTCTATAATAAACAAATTTATAAGATAAAAGATGTCTTAGAGATGAATGTTCTTTAATTCATACTTTTCTAGGATAAAAACTAGTTAACTGTAAAATTAACATAGTAATTATAAAAACAAATATATGAAATATTTGTGTTATGTTAGTTAAATGAAGTAAACCTCCATGTAAACCTACCCCTTTATTTATGAAAGATAAACTTGCAAAATCAAGTAAAAAACAATAAGCTAAAGCTATAATAGCAATTCTATTAAAAAGTATAGACATATCTCGTCTTAAAGTAACGGCATTAGAATATAATAAACATAATATAGATAAAATTATCATAATATAAATTAAATATGTGCTTACACATTTTTATTTCTTTATTGACCTAATTTGTGCTTACGCTCATAAATGCTTTTTTAAAGTCTTAATCGTAATTAAACAAAGTAAAATAAATAAATAAAAATAAAATAAAACTCTAGTCCCCACAATTTTTTTTTATTATTTTTATCTGGATAACATACACTAATACTCTTAGAAAGTATTTATGTGATAAATAAGATAAAAATAATAAAAAAAAAGGAAGAGGCTAGGAATAAATCAAAGATTTATACGCATTTTATTTAACCAGGAGAGAAAATCGAATTCTCGTCTTTAATGTATGAAATTAAGGTTTTAACCTATTAAACTACCCTGATTTTTAATTTTTTTTTTTGAGGCGCCTAAGGTTAGGCTTCAAATAGTTCTTTTTAAATTGCGTTCATAAATCCAAGATTTATATATCAAATCAAATAAAATAAACCTGAAATAGAAAAAGATAAACAAAAATCGCTCTAACACGATATAGGTTTGTTAGGTTGATGATTAAATACTAGATAAAAATTAGGGAGGATACCCTGACTTGAACAGGGAACCGACTGTGCCACATACAGTCGCTCTACCGATTGAGCTACATCATCCTTAAGCCTATAAATTAGATCTCTTTTGCTATAGCAAAATAGTCTAGAGTAAAACTTTAGTGTATTTATTTTCATTAAAAAATAATTAACCTATAATATAGGTTCTCATATATTAATTGTTTATTTTTCGATAGGCTTCGCTTCAGTAAACACAAATAAAGCTGATTAAATACTATAAATTTATGTTGGAGTGATTCGAACACTCAATAGTAAATACCAAAAATTTATGACTTACCCATTAGTCCACAACATATAGAGAAAGCAGGACTTGAACCTGCATGATCTTGCAACCAGTTAGGCCTAAACTAACCCTGTCTACCAATTCCAGCATTTCCCTTTTTATTCATTAAATATGCATAGGGAGTGTGATAACTTAAAAACTATAAAAAAGTATATACAAAGAATGTATATAACCCTATATTATTTGCCCGGAGTGAGACTTGAACTTACAACAAAACCAGCTTCAATGGTTCACTCTACCAATTGAGTTATCCGAGCTTTTATATGGTTTAAGTGTGTTAACACTTATACTAATTTTAGTCAAAAATATAGGTCCATATTACCAATACTGTATTTTTATACTAAGGGTTAATTGGAGATATTAGGAATCGAACCTAAGATAACGATATGCAAAATCGCAGTTTTACCATTTAAACTATATCCCCTATACGGTAAAAAAAAGCTTCTTTTTTTTTTTAAGCCTGACGCAACGCTCTAAAAAAAATTTTTTTTTCTTATATTACATATAAGCTGCTTATTTTTTATAAATAAGCAAGCTATTAAATATAAAAAGTGAGGCTTTGCCTAAAAAAGGTAAGTATCCGAGAGACGACTTGAACGTCTACGATTATTCATCAACAAAGCTTAAGTTTGCACTGTCTACCAATTCCAGCACTCGGATTTTATTGTGAAAGATTTTTAAAATCACCACAAAAATTTAAGGCTAAAGTGACTTGAACACTTATATTTACCATTATGAGTAGTACACTTTACCAATTAAGTTATAGCCTCTAAACAGTTAAATCAACTTTAAATTAATTAAGATATGAAGAAATAAGTTTATTTTTTTTTACCTATTTTCAAATCCCTATACTAACACGTGATTCTATTAATTGTAATGTATTTGCACGCGGAAAAAGGACTTGCACCTTTATCTTTTGATCATGAGTCAAATATGTTACTATTACACTAAACCGCATTTATTCTAGTTTTATTTAACTATATGTCAAAATATCCGCAGCAAAAGAGATCTTTTAGATTAGACGGGGATCGAACCCGCGATAGTGACTTTGAAAGAGTCATGTCGTACCACTTGACCACTAATCCTTGATAAAGTTATCTTTATTTACTTACATTATTTATTATTTATTTAGCTTTAATATTTAACCTTTTTTCAAAAGAGGAAGCTGTAGAAATTTAGTGCAGAATCTAATGATTCGAGTCAAAAAAAAAGGGAAGTTCTTTTTTAAAAACTATATTTAGCCACTAAAGCTAGCTGCCGAAACTAAATAAAAGATTAGTATGTATAATAAATAAAAGATTTATAACAAGCGCTATAAAAATAATTAGCCCAGTGCAAGTATCGCACTTGCTTCTATTGATTACAAAACAATTGCATTACTTTTATGCTAACCAGGCATAAAGTTTAGTAGATATAAACAAAATATTTAGTGATTTATAAAATTAGTACTTTATTCCTTAAAATCTCTTGATTCTTACAAATAAAGCCTATCTTCATAATAAAAAGAGGGCTAACCTACTTTTATATTATGTTTGTAATGTTCTATTACGTATATTTAAGAAATATCTTAAGGTAAGCTTCGTGCCTATATGCTTTCAGCACTTATCTTTGACTAACATAGCTTTCCTGCCGTGCCTATATTATCATAACTACTTAAGTGAAAGTAGGATAGTCCTATAAATTAGGACATATAAACAACAGGTAAACCAGAGATTAATAATTCTATTATTTCAATATTAATAAATTAATATTCCAAGTTCCTTTCGTACATAGGTTATTCCTTATTATATTCTAATTCCCTCTAGAAGATAGAAACCATACTGTCTCACGACGTATTTAACCCAGCTCATGTAACTTTTTAATCGACGAACAGTCGTACCCTACATAGTTTCTGCATCCATGAGGATAAGTTAAGCCGACATCGAGGTGCCAAACCGCGCACTCATTTTGCACACTCTTGCGCAAATTAGCCTGTTCAATTTGTTATCATAAAGCCCTACGCTTTTATTTCCACTTTTTACAAAATGGTTCAGACTATTTCTTCATTTTTATTTCTGTATATTTCACTTATTTCAGTTACGAATTATAAATCAATTATTTTCCGCTAAATCAAGTTTTCACTCCAAAAGATCCAATACGACGTTTAGAGTTTGATCTTGATTTTTCTATATTTGAATCAAGATAACCTCTAAACACCACAGTAGATAATCCTTTGAATGAAGAATCTCTATTTTTAAGTCCTCCTTTTCATTTTAATTTATATACAGCTCTGTCCGCTCTATATCTTTTAGTTAATCTACCTTTAACAACTAATCTTGCACCACCCATAACTTTATACTTAATATTTTCAAAAATAATATCTCTTAAATTTGTATAATAAGCATTATTTAAAGATGAATTGCTTAATTCAGTAGTGCTTGCTGTGGCTCCGTCGATTCTTAAATTAGAGTTATCCATTATATTTTTATAATATATATTGTAGAGTAATTTATTTAAATTATCTTTAAAAGAGTGTGTATAAATTCCTAGATTACTTTCAGCGGCTCCGCCTGATTTCCCTATAGGGAATTTATTCATAATCAAATTTATATTTGAATTACCATATATATTATCAATCGATTTAGAATTCATTTGTTTTTCTAATCTTGCTTTCTCTATTATTGGATTTACCATAGGTAAAACAACTTTAGCTAATAAAGAATTTATTCTCTGCATTGGATTAGATTGTTCTTTTTTAACTTTTAAAGTTAATATTTCAGTAAAAATATCACTATTATGAGCTATATTTTTTAAGTTTATTATGTTAAATTCAACTTTTTTACCGTAATATTTACTTATTAATTCACTTAATTTATTCAAAAATCTTTCTTCAAATTTGTTTTTATTTAAACTTAATCTTAATCTTAGTCTTTTAACATAAGAAAAAATTTTTCTAACTTTTTTTGAAAAATATAAATTACGACTGTGATATGTTTTATTTAAATAGTTTCTACGATTTTTAGCTTTATATTTTAATAATAACACTAAATTAGTATCAATATTTTTTGATAAAAAAGATAGAGTTTCAGATCCTAGTACTGAAATAAATGTTAATCATTTTTTGGCCATATTATGAATATTTCTTATCAAAAAGAAATGTCTTAATTCACCAATTTTTTTTAACAAAGATATTCTTTCTTTATTATAAACATAAACAGTTATTAAAGCTTTATTGTTAGTATGCTTTACTTCTGCTTTACTTACAAATATTTTGTTCAAAGATTTACGTTTATTTCTTACAGGTATATATTTACTTTTTAAAAATCTGCTATTAAAATATAAGGTAAAATAACCTTTTATTAAAGAATTTATATTTAAATCATAAACAGGTAAATTTATACTATTTTTTAAATTAAAATTATAAATACTGTTTTTTCATTCTTTAGATACTGCAGGTAAATATTTTATATGACCTACAATATTAGTACTTGATTTAAACGGTACTAATTTATAATTATTATTTGTTTTTTTAGTAAAAATAGATGGACTTGTATTTTCTAATTTAATATTGTTCTTTTTGATCATCGTCATAAAATTATAAAAAAAAATTTTGGGTTTTAAATACATAATAAAAATGTTGGGTACTATTAAATAGGACTATTGTTTGCTTAAACTCACCTAGTAGTCGTTGAACGATTTTATTTCTTTTTTAAGCTAAAATAAATTTCGCTTCAAATTTACTTCTTTTATATGGCTTTTTTAGTTTTGTTTATTTTAGGCCGCTACCTGATCTCAAAGGGATCAGGTGGCTGAAACACGGCTGGAGGCCGAGTAACCCAAAATTAATAAAAATAAATAACCACAAGAAGTTATCTTTGAAATTCACCCAATTTAATAACAATGTTTTTGCTCTTTAAAAATATTGTATTTTTAATAGCCAACATTGAAGGACAAACAAACATCCCTAGCGTAGCTTTTCCAAAAATCCAAGACCTTTCCTTGTTGTGTCTTGTGATCCTATGCCCCGCTTACGCGACTGTAAGACTTGTTGGTGGTCAAACAGTAAGGCAAGATTTAGCCATTAAACTTGATAAGTATCTTACATAATCTATTATATGTGCTATTTTAAAGCCTTATATAATAATTAATAAGATGTTAGAAAAAACTTCTCGTAACATCTTAACTACGACTAATTTCTCAATAGTTTAAATCCTACCTACAAAAAAAAATTCTCCTCCTTAATACCCTGCAAATCTATACTGAAACAACAGCATCTATTTACAGAAAAGCAAGAATTATTAAATATAAGAGACTCACGCCTCTTATACTTAGGCTTGTACATCTATACATAAATAAGATAGAATATAGCTAGCTGTATAGCCGTGCTATCTACTATTACAAACAAACAAATATTAGTTTTGCTAATATTTTATTTAGTGATACATCTATTGGCGATAAACGCCTAAACAAACATAAAACATAGTTGGACACACCCATTTACTCTTTATGGGGTCTGTGCCCCGCATAAACTGTCTCCTAGCAATTTTTCCTTTCTAAGGTTACATTCTTTTCTTTTTACAGAAAAGACGGGGATTAAATAATCCTCACAATACGATCCCCAAATAAAGGTATTACATTTGTATCTTATCAATTACCTTATTTGCTGATATTTGTCCCCAACCGTACCTAATAATTAGTAACAGTAAAGCTGCATAGGGTCTTCTCGTCTAACTAGAGGTAAACTGTATCTGCACAGTTATGCCAATTTCACTGAGTCAATCATAGAGACAGCTGTTGTATCGTTACATCATTCATGCAAAGACTGCATTTAACAGTCAAGGTATTCCGCTACCTTAGGACCCTCACGCTAAGGCCGCCATTAACCGGGGGTTCCTACAGTACCAAACTTTTTAAAGTTAGTTATTTTCGTTAACCAGCCGGCACCGGGCAGAAATCACACTCTATACTTAGACTTAAGTCGTATGCAAAGTGCTTTGTTTTAATTAAACAGTCGTACAACAATATTTCATGCTTCTTCCTTCTTACCCGTAGTTTTTATTACCGTAATAATAAAAGATCCCACGGGACGAATGAGCCCTCCTTATCCCTAAGTTACGGAAGTTAGTTTGCCGAGTTCCTTTATGATTGTTAGCTCATTTACGCCTTCGTATACTACACTAGCTTACTTGTCACAGTTTCTAGGTACGGTTTTTTTTTCATCTTTATATAGTCATTTCTTATATATAGAGATATATTACTTAATTTTTCCTGCACACTTTTCACTTTAAAAATGTTGTCATTTAAGTAATAAGATTTTCTCATCGTTTCAACCTTTGGAAGTGAAAACTTAGAGGCCGTTACTTTAATTAAACCATAAGCTTTAGGCGAGTGTTCGAACTTATGTTCGAACTTCTTTTTTGTTACTCATGTCACCATTCTCTCTTGAGTTTGCTGTGATGATATAATTATCATCATCTCCAATGGAGTCGCATCCATCGTAAAAACGATGGAATGCTGCAGGTTTACCCAATGTTCTGCTACCCCAGTAAAAGATTATAATTCAAAACTTATCGTCTTGTAATATAAATTTATAATCAGTTATGGACAAGGTATCGGTATATTGTTTAGATCCGTTAAATTTTCGATGCCTTTAAAAATTAACAAGCGCTCTGTTACGAGGTCTTTGAATTATGGCTGCTTCTAAGCCCATCTCCTTGTCGACTTAAATAAAAACTTTCTTAATTTCACTTAACAATAATTTCGGAACCTTAACTCTTGTTCTGGGCTGTTTCCCTTTTGACATACAACCTTATCATTCTATGTCTGATAATTTAATATTCATTTTTGCCATTTCGAGTCTACAAACTCACCGATAAAATCTCTACGATCCCCCGATATGTACAAAGTAAGATGTCGATTTAACTAAAAGTTCGCGGTAAAACCGACTAAAACTTTTAATCAAATTTAATACACCTTGTCTGAGATGAAGTTCTGTACCTGCTAAAATGTTACTTAAATTGCCTACTATTATAGGTTTCGCAGAAAACCAGCTATCTAGGTCAGTTTTGTCTTTCACTATACTTACCACAATTCCTCCGATATTTTTGCTACAATAACCGGTTCGGACTTTTATACTCCTGATTGTAGTAAGATCACCTAGCTTCGGGTCTAACTTTAGACACTAATTCATTTGATTGATCATCGTTTTAACTACGCGATTAGCTCGCATCTAAGGTTAACTTGGTGACCCATTATGCAAAAGGTACGCTCTCATTTTGGTTCGAGCTGCTTATAAAATTACTATTTCAATTCCCGTTCCCTCACGGTACTTTTCACTGTCGCTTATGTATTATATTTAGCCTTAGAGGAAGGTTCCCCTTAATCTTCAAACAGATTTGCGTCCATTTTACTTATTAATATACTTTATAGTATATAGGCTAATCTACTTTCGTTCACACTAATCATAGAATCTCGTTTGATTTCTTTTCCTGAAGCTACTAAGATATTTCAATTCGCCTTCGTTTATTATTTAATTTATCTAAGAGTTTACCATGTACAATAAATTTTATACATCATTGTCTTGTTGCTCTTTAATACATAGCTTAGGGATCCATAATAATCTCTTTGTATACTTTTTTATATTAAATATATAAATATTTATCTATATCATATACTATACCACTAGGTTATTTTTGTTTCGGATTATTATGATTCGAACATAACTTCTTCCCAACCCAAATGAGACGCCTTACCAACCCGGCCCTAATCCGTTCAACTGCTAAAGCAATTAAATTCTAATTTTTGTCTTAGTATTAACCTTTTGTAATTCTTTCAAGACTTGAACTTGAATATCATTCTTATCAAAAATGCATTTTACCTGTTAAATTAAAGAATCTTTAGCCCTATGCACACCTTTGTCGGTGTAAAAAAAAGAACTTAAAATCTAAAAAGTTTTTTTTTTAAGGGCAGTGCTTTATTCCTTTAGGGAAAAAGTCTTAATTTTTGAGTTATATACTTTATAAAAGTATTTAGAAAAAGAATATTTTCTGGATTTCATCCATAAATATAGATAAGTTCATTAAAAGCATATAAGTAAAAGTTGATGAAGATGAAGATGAACCTTCACCAGAGTTAGCATCTCCACCTTGTGGTGGCGTACCCCCTCCTCCTAAACTTCCTCCACCTTTAGGTGAATTATTCGAATCGTCGTCATCATTACTGTTATGACTAGTTTTTTGTTTTTTTGTTTCATCTTTTCCTACATCGTCTTCCTCACGTTTACGTTTGGATGACTCAGTTGTTTCAACTTTTTCTATATCGTCTTCCTCACGTCTACGTTTGGATAATTGAGTTGTTTCATCATTTTCTGAATCCTCTTCCTCACGTTTACGTTTGGATGACTGAGTTGTCTCTATTGATGGTACAAGATCTTCAGAATGACTATGATGAGAAGATTCAGGATTATTTAAAGAATCAGGGTTATTTGAAGGATCTCTAGAACTTGAGTTATTACCATTATCAGAATTTGTAACACTACCTTCATTTTCTGCATTTTCTGCAGGAAGATGATGTGCCCCTGCATCTTGTGCCCTAATTTCCTCTTCAATATAATCTCTTACTTGTTCTAAAGATTCACTTAAAGATTGATTAGGGTCGTCAAAAAATGCTTCATACTTTTGACGAATAGATTCAATATCATCTGGATTACCATTAAGTGCTCCATCAACTGTGTTTATATCATCTTCAGATGGCAGTTCACGACCTCTATCTATTCCTTCGTCTTCATAATAATCTTCAATGTCTCGAGGCGAAGCGCTATCTACAGATATACCTGAGTCATTGCTTTCATTTTCTTCTGTATTATTTGATTCTACTTCATCATCTTCATTATTATCATCATGATCATCATCATCATCATTATTTGGTCCTTGTCCATCAGAAGGGTTAGAGGTTTGTTCACCCTCTTGATTTGAAGAATTTTCATTATTATTGCTACCACTCCTGTCCATGAGCAATATATCATTACAGCCAGCAGACACTCCTAATGAAGTAATGAATATTATTAATCACTTCAAGGTAAGGATTAATACATTGATTAAGATCCTCAGTAATAGATAGAAACATACAAAACCAGTCATACCACATCAACAAAATGTCAGTATAATATTCCACCTTCAAAACCCAAATGATGGTTGTCTGTTAAATGATATGCGTATATTCTTCATAAAGCTACACCTAAAAAGGCTGTACCTACTATAACGTGTAATCCGTGGAAACCAGTAGCAAAGAAGAAACATGCACCAAAAGCACCGTCACTTATTGTGAAAGATGATACACTATATTCTACTCCTTGGAAACCTGTGAAAATTATAGCTAATATAACAGTAGCTATTGAACCGTATATAGCCCCACTTCTTTTACCTTGGATTAAAGAATGGTGAGCGTATGTAATTGTAGCACCACTTGATAATAACAATACTGTGTTAAGTAAAGGAAGTTCAAAAGGATTAACTGGTTCAATACCAAGAGGAGGTCATTGAGCACCTAATTCTATTGTAGGTGTTAAAGCACTATGGAAGAATGCTCAGAATATAGCCATGAAGAATAAAGCTTCAGATACTATAAATAAAATAACACCTAAATTTAAACCTTTTTGTACAGCTAAAGTATGGTTACCTAAAAATGTTCCTTCAGAAATTATATCACGGAATCAGAAAGACATTGAAAATACTACAGCTAAAAGAGCTAAGTAGAATACATTATATGCATTACTAAAACTGTGCATAGATAATGCCCCAGTTAAAGCTAAAGTAAATAAACTAACACTAGTATACATCGGTCAAGGTGAAGGAGATACTAAATGAAAAGGATGATTCTGAAAGTTACTTCTAACTAATTGAGTCATACAATACTTAAATTTTGATCTATAATTTATATATCATAAGATATTACTTACTAAGATGTAAAAAAGTCGATGCAATACAATTTTTAAAGAAATAGGTGACTCGAACACCCAACCTTCCGTGTGTAAAACGGTCGCTCCAGGAATTGAGCTAATTTCTTTTAAAAGCGCTGCTTTAAAGCAGACCTCTTTTAATATTTAAGAATTATTTTGACCTATTCGTCTTATTACCAATAATATTTATGAATTTTTAAAGTCTATTTATACTTTTCCTTTAAGGTAATTACGTTTAATATCTAGAAAGAATTATCACGGACATTATGTGTTTATCTGTAGTCTTTATAAATAATCGATTATAAAGGCTCGGAAGTTATAATTTTAGACTAGATTTATATTTTTTAAATTCAAAATACTCAGAACAAATAGATTGGCAAGTATTAAACGAGAGTTTTTCAAAAGTTTTGCGTCAATTTACATACCCATTATCCATACCTTGAAATGATTTAAATCCAACTTTCTTTAGTACATTTTGACTAGCCAAATTATCCTCTGTAGTTCAAGCACACACTAGCTCTACTACATGAGAAGTATCCTCACAAATAATAACAGAAGAAGAGGCTACTACAGTATGTGTATCGATACGTGGTAAGTTAAGTCAAAACCCCATAAAGGCATTAGCGAATTCTGTAGCGTATCCCTGACCTCAGTACTCCTTTTTAAATTTATAGCCAAATTCAGGTCATCCTGTTTTTTCAGATACAAACTTGTGCACTCCACCATCACCAATCAATTCCCCCTCAGTACCGTCAGAATTTTTCAAAAAAATCCCAAAATAAGTATCAGACATACGTTTAAGATGAGCCAGAGTCTCATCTAAATTAGCATCTGGTTTCCCTCTACGTGAATGAGCCATAGCTTCAGGTTGCCCTCGAAGACTATGGTGTGCCTCAAGATCCGATAAAACAAGACGTCGAAGTATAATACGATCAGATATAATAGATGAAGGTACATTACCTTCAATAACAGGAAGCGTTGTTGAAACTTTAATGGTTAAAGTTTCATCAGAATTAGGATCTATATTCTCTAATATATAAGGACCTACTAAAATTTCTTTAAAAAATTCAATTATTACAATAAAGGATAAACCACAAATTAAGTATGTAGAAATAATATTATAAATCTTTATTCTATTTTCTTTTGTATTAGGTTTATAAAAAATAATACATACTAAAAATATGACTATTGACTGTAGAAATGAATATCTAAATAATAAAACATCTTTACACAAAATTTGAAAATACAAAGGATTCTGTATATAAAGTATTAAACTAGGTATTAAACCAAAAATAAATAAAAATAAAACAATAAAAGAACTTAGATTAAGTAATTTAATTAAATCCAATTTAAATTGTTGAGGATTATTATGATACAATCAAAATTTCATTAATAAACTAAGTCATAATAATATTAACGTATACAATCAAACCTTAATTAGAGATATGATAATAGAAATAAAAATGATGGTCAGGATAGATATTACAGCAAATCCTCAATTCTTAAGGATAAATATTTCATTTTTTAAATACAGTCTTTTAAAAAATTTTTCTACTCTACTTAGAACTTTTAAACCCAAACCCTCAACTAGAATTATAAAAAATAATCCTAAAAATAAGAATATAAACATATAAGGAGATATTTTTATGAAAATTTTCCCTAATGAAAACATTACATTATATATAGGACATATTTTATATATTTCATAAATACTAATATCAGATCCTAATCATAAGAGTCATGTAGCTATAAGAACAGCAACTATAAAACGAATAGTTCGACAACAGGTAAACTCGACTTTTTTAATTAATTTCATCTTTTCAGTAAATAGAGCTTATAAATATATTTTTTGATATCATAAGATATTACTTGTTAAACTGTAAATTGGTATTTTTTACCGTAAGAAATAGGTGACTCGAACACCCAACCTTCCGTGTGTAAAACGGTTGCTCCACCAATTGAGCTAATTTCTTTTGAATAAATTGCTCTTACCTAGTGTACCTAAATCCCAGATCCCTAAAAGGATCTGGAATAGAAGAATTAGAATCCGCAAATTTATTTTAATTTTTTTGTTTTATTGTAATTACTATAGCACCTACCATTGCTAATAATAATATAAAACTAGCTAATATAAGTCACATGTTATAATTAGTATACATAATGTTACCTATACTAGTTATATGGCTATTTTCTATTAAATTACCATCTCATATTTTACTTGTTACAAAATGTATATCTTCATTATATAAATTAGATTGTACTTTGTTACTATCGTAATTCAAACTTGGCCCTGATATATTATATAAAATATTATTTAAATTGTAATAATTATTTAATATTGCAATATTATAAGGTAATAATTGGAATAAAGGGTAATTAAAAGAAATAGCTATAGCTATAGCTAAAGGTATACTATTACTAGTATTACTTTGTAATTCACTTATTCTAATATTTATTAACATTAAAATAAATAAAAACAAAATGGATACTGCCCCAATATATACAATTAAATAAGATAAACCTATAAAACTTAATCCCACCATAATTAAATAACAAGATATACCAGCAAATAAACCTATTAAAAATAAAACTGATACTATAGGATTTTTACTTATAATAACCAATATAGCACATAATATTGCAAATAACGAGATAATATCCAATATGTCTGTTCTATAACCATTTGTATATGTTTCATATATAAGAAATAAATTGTTCATATTATATAAATATTTTGTTTTACCTTCGTAAAGGATAATATCTTAGATTTAAACTAAGAACTTAGAGATTGAATACTCTTTATTTTTTTTTTTTCAAAATATACTCTTAAAAAAGTATATATTATAGTTTTAGATATATATGTAAACTATCGAATCAGAACGGCCTCGAACCGATATCTACTCTCGTGACAGGAGAGTCCTTTACCAATTAAGTTACTGATTCTTTAAAGCCTGCGTAATTTTATTCATTATAATTATGTGATTAGACTCATAAAACTAATCATTAAATGTTGATATTAAAAACAGAGAATATCCGATTCGAACGGATGTGATCATAAATGACCAAATAAGACTCAAGCTTATCATCTTAAACCACTCGATCAATTCTCTTTCCCTCTCCAACCCGCACTCGCAGGGAGGTTAAACATACAAAAAACTTTACTTTATTTTTGTTTCGGATTATTATGATTCGAACATAACTTCTTCCCAACCCAAATGAGACGCCTTACCAACCCGGCCCTAATCCGTTCCAGTAGAATAAAAGTACTTAATACCCAAGAGTACTCAGATTTGAACTGAGAACTGGGAGGTTGAAGCTCCTTATTTTACCATTAAACTATACTCTTTTACTTTTTATTTATTGCCTACGGTAAATTTTTTGTTATTTGCTTAGCCTATATTTTCTGCATAAAAACCGTTAGCCTCTTAGCTAACGGTTTGGTTTTTTATGATTATCTGTACCAAATAAGGTTAGTGTATTTAAATATCTAAATTGCTTCTTATTATGTAAAACTAACTACGGAAAAGAGGTGACTCGAACACCCATGTGCGTAAACACAATATTTAGCAAATACCTTACCCTACCAATGGAAACTTTTCCTTTTAATGACTTTTTGGTTTTTAATTGTAATTTTTTGGCATGCAAAGCTAAAATTAAAAAATAGAAAAGTTAGGAGCCTATAAATTCATATCTTTTAATAATATGAATATTATAATTAAAGATTATAAATTAAAAGACTATCGAATCAGAACGGCCTCGAACCGATATCTACTCTCGTGACAGGAGAGTCCTTTACCAATTAAGTTACTGATTCTTTAATTACGACCAGTGGGAATCGAACCCACACACTCTGTCACTATAAAGACAAATCGTACCTATTTTATAGTCGTTATTACATTAAATAAGTTATCCTTTACTATACCACTAGATTATTTATGTAAAAAAAGTATTTAATGTAATAAATTATAATTATTTTAAATAAGCTTGGCTTTAGCAAACATATTTTTAATTTTCCAGTAATGAAACAATATTCTCTAAAATAATAATATAATTCTTTTTATCTTGATTCAGTAACTCATTTCTAAACTCTAACATAGATATTATTGATGAAGAAGAGTTCAAACTATTTACTACATTAGTTTTTGTAGCAAGACTTATAAATTTAGAAGGCACGTATAAACTATCATTATTGATTATTCAACTTAGATTTTCTAAAAAATATTTATTATATTCATCAGCAGAGCTAGATAAATTATTATTTATATTATAATATAATTCTATATTTTGAGTAATCTTCGTTTCATCAAGCACAGAAATAAAATATTGCATCTGTTGATTATTAAACTTGTAAATCATGTATATATTTAATATTAACGATATAATTAAAGTAATATAAACAAATATTCTATAATTTAATTTTAAAAATCTTTTGATTTTTTTATATTTAGCTAAAATAAATTTTTTCATTTAAAAAAGGTAATAAATATAAAAAGAGACTAGTTCTCTTATTTTTTACTAGGTAGCATCTTAATTATTTTAGAATTCTCTACTGTATATCCACTATTGTTCAAAGTACGTAGATCAGAGTGAGTTATTCTACCATGTCCTTTTATAGATAATTTGCTTGCATGTAATTCTTCTTCAATACGATGTTTTTTATGATATTTTGTTAGGTCTTTTTCTACCTTTTTATCTACATAATCAACATTTCTTTTTATTCTATTTTTAAATCTTGAAAAATAAGTAGTATCAGGATGTCTATAATTTGTTGTACGTTCAACTGCAGTAGAATTTAAATTTCCAGAATATATACCATTACGATCTAAATCAGATCTTGTAGGTTCTATTTCCCCTATAGGATATGTATCTGCTATTGAAGCTTCAGACTGTATTTCACCTAAAAGAGTTGAGGGTTGCCCAGGATAATGTGAAGGATGATTTATATGAGGTAAATTTCTATAATCTGTAATTCAATGGTCATTACGAGGAGTATATTCATTTACAGGTAATTCAGTTCTTCAACCCTGAGAAGTTTCAACATAATTAGGATTATAAGCATTATATACTCTTTGATTTGTATTTTCTAAAGGTTGAGCAAATCTATTATCCAAAGGATGAACAGATCTCCCGTCTAATTCATAAACAGAATTATTCACTTCTACTGGTCTATCTCTTCATTCCATACTTGATATAGAATCAGTATCACTGTCAAATAGATGAGGGTGTACGCTAAGTTCATAAATGTTTCACAATAAAAGAAGAATTAAATATATTCATATTCTATTCTGAAACACAATTAAAATTAAATATTGTAATAAAAACATTCTTTTGGTTTTTTAAATTTAAAAAGAAAACCCTAATTTTCTATTTTGAGTTATTTAAAAAGAAACATATTTTTCTCGGCCTCCAGCCGTGTTTCAGCCACCTGATCCCTTTGGGATCGGGTGGCGGCCGAAACTTATTTGGATATTTTAACTATTTTACTATCTTTTACTGTATATCCTTTAGCATTTAAACGACGTAAATTTTCACTATTTAGTCAACCTTTTCCCTCAACATAATAGTTTTTTCTTTCCAATTCTTTCATAATATCATTTTTTTTTATAATTACCTCACGAGTTTTAGAATAATCTTTTTTAAAATAGCTTACTGGATTATTTTTAAGATCTTTAAACTCGGACTTAAGTTTACTTTTAAAACTATCAGTAGGTTTTCAAGTTTTATTAAACTCGTTTACAGTAGGGTAATTATTATGCCCGTACAATTCTCAATGTAATTTTCTTCTTATTTTATCATAGAAAGTTAAAACAGGAGTATGTACTTTATGAGTATTATCATCAGGAATACTTTTATCCTCATTATCATTTATTTCAACAGAATTATTAGAATTTTTGATCAAAAAATCTTGTATATTATCAATACTATCAAAAGATAAAGAAGAATTAAATATAAAATCGTAAATGGAGTATACAGATGCAAACATAATTAATAAAGAAATAATTTTTTTTAGATATAATTTAAACATTAAATATTATTTTCAAGTTTTAAAAGAGTACATAATTACTCATATATTTAACTATTAAGACGCAGCGCTCTTAATTAACCAACTAATTATTTATAATTAAATAAATATTTTCAGACTCTGGAGATAATATAAACGTATTATATATATGTTTAAAACAAATTGTTTTATCTACAAATGGAAATAAAAAAGGTACTTCTACAATAGTAATACCATCTGTAAACACTAAGAAATAAACTGCACAATCTTCATAAAGATTTTTATTTGATATACTATATTTTCCTAAAAAATCCAAAAGAGTTAAAGAAAAAGATTCTGAGTAATCAAAAGAAAATAAATCTATGCTATATATTTTGTTATTAATTTTAGTAAATTCATTAAAATTTTTCATATTATAATTAAATTAAAGATAAAAAAGTACACACATACTTAATAATTTTCTTGTACAGCATAATGCTGTTAGAAGAAAAGTGATATTAATACGTACATACTATACTATACTATACCACTATTAAATTTATAGTAATAATCTTTTTTGGGCTTATACCCGAAAAAAGATTAAATGAATAAGGTAAAATAAGGGTTATTCGAATCTTAATTAATAATTATAAATAACTCTAATTATTTATAAAGTAAAAATAATATTTATTTTTATAATGTTTACCTTGTTTTATATATTTAGACACAGTAGATGGAGCTACTATAATATTTTCTACACTAGCTATGTATTTAGTTAAACTAAATAAACTATAGAATTCTAGTTCCATATTAGTTACGGTATTTAATAATTTTACTTTAGGTAAGCCTACTATAGGTTTAATTACATTGGTTTTCTTATTAATTAAATATTTATTTTTTAGTAATTTATTTATGCCAATATAACTTGATAAAGTAGTAGTACTTACTTTAAGGTCTATAGCCGCTTTACGTATAGAAGAATATTCACTATTAAGTCCATCTATTTTATTCAGTACAATAATAGCATGTCCTTTTTCTATATCACGAATTTGAAATTTTAATAAAGTTTCTAACGAATGTTTAAATCCTAAACCTGAACCAGCAAATTTTAATGTATTATAGTTTGGATTTAATAGGTCAAAAAAATGTTGTTCTTTTTCAAGAAGAATATTTTTATCACAATATTCTAAAATTTCTAGATTAAAATTTGAATAACCAAATTTTAATAAAGCTTTAACTATTTTAATGTTGCCTTTACTAGATTTATTAGCCAAATACTCTGAAGAAAAATAATTATGAAATCTTTTCGTTAAATTAATAGAACTGCCTACATAACTATCCTGAGTTATTTTATTAACTCATCTATAAACCCCACTTTTATTTCTATTATCTTTATAAATAATAGATTTAGAAGATAATAAATTATTATAGATTACAGCAGGTTTTACATTAAAAGTGTTTGATACATTTGAATTATTGAACGAAGAATAATATCTTTTTAATTGTGTATTTAAGTACATAATATAATTAATAATTAATAAAAAAAGAGACTATATCTCTGCTATGCTCCCCAACGTATCCGAATAAAAAAAACCTTTATACGTGGGTGCGCAATTAAAAAATCCAATACTTTTTTAAAAGGACTAAATTATTAAAAAAATTCAGGTTTTGATTTATTATTATAAAAAAAATATAAATTTTTATAAGGTTTTTTTAATCTGATACAGTCAGACAAACTAGATTTAGGTATATTATAATATTCCCTTGTTGCTCTCATATTTTTAAGTATATTTATTAATTTATTATTCTCATCACATATTCATATCCTAGTATCTTTAGGTTCAAATTTATAAACATAATCGTCATAAGAAATCCCAGTCTCAAAAATTCTATTTAAAGTTTTAGGTTCTAAATTTAAATATTTAGCTGCGTTTTTTATAGTTGAAAACTCATTAATAAAAGATCCTGACTTATTAAAAACTTTAACCTTAACACCTGAAGATCTTATAGATAACTTAATTTTAGTTTCATTTGTAACAACTTTAATTGGAGAAGTCACGGACAATTTTTCTTTAGAAACCCCTTTAGAACCTTTATTTCATAATTTACGAGAGTTAATACTTATCAATCTTTTAGATTCTTCAGATAATGTTTGACCTAAACGTGATCCAGCTATTTTCAATATATTATACTCAGGTTTGTATTTATCAATATAAAATTGTTCTCTTTTTAATACTACGTCAGGTTCACAATACTCAAGAATATCTAAAGTAAAATTTGAATAACCATATTTTATTATAGCTCTATATATATAACTAGGTTTTTTAATTAAATATTTACTAATAGAACTTAAAGAGAAATAATATTTAAATCTATTTCCTAGATTTACAGAAGAACCTACATAACTTTTACCAGTAATTAGGTTATTTCATTTATATATACCACATTTTTTATGGTTTTTTTTCAAAATATCAGATTTATTCATTAAAAGATTGGAATAAGATATCATTGGTTTATTCATTTGAAAGAACATTTTTGTGTTTAAATATTTATTAAAAGAAGCCTATAAAATAATAATTTAAATTATTATTTTAGATTAAAAGCCATAGAAATCGAATCTATCAAAGAACAAATTTTGATCTTTAAGTATTGCCTCATATACTTAGCTTTTAAAATATAAAAAATTGTTAATCTTTTTATATTAATATATCTTTAAATAAACCTTTTATTAAATTAGTAGTACCTAATTTTATTTAATTAATTAAATACTTTTATTAGTTAATTCATTATCATTTAATTGATTTTTCTCATTTCTTATATAAGGAAGATACCTCGATTTAGGTAAAGTATTAAATACATTTGAAAATGCTAACTTATTATAATCAAAATTAAATATAGCCATTAAATAACTAGATAATCTTAATTCTAAAGGACTCATAATGTGGCTTTTTTGAGAACCACCTCTGCCTAAATTTAAACCAAACTCGCCTATTTGAGATAATATATATTTAATATCTGTGTGACTGCCATCTCTTAATATATATAAAGAATTAGGATTTATTTCTCAAAAATATTTAGGATTATTGCTCATCATTTCAATGAAATATTCCACTCCTACTTCTATATATGTAAGATCAGAATCTCCTTCAAACATAAATTTTTCTATTTTAATATTATCAGTTAAATTAATAGAAAATATTACTAAATTTTTGATATTCATTTTGCCTAGCAATCATCTTAAATCATAAAGATTTACTTCTGTGTAATCATTTAATACTACTATTTTACCTATAATATTAATCATTTTATTATCTTTATTTTTAAACATACTCTTATTAACTGTTAAACCAAAAAGAGTATCTGTAGGATTAATATTAAAAGAAAAATTTGAAAGATCTTTTCCTTGGAAATCTTTTTCTTTTAAAGGTGTATAGCATACTTTTCTTTCTATGCCGTTTATTAAAGCTTCATTTACAGTAACTAGTTTTTTACCTATAAAGGCGTTATCTCCTCGCTTCGTTAAGGTGATTAGTATAATTTCAACTTCTAAATTCTATTTGTATGTAATTTTTCATGTTTTTTGATATTTTTATAAAAAGAGACTATTTCTCTAACAATTTTCAACATATATAATCTATGGATATATATGAATGCCCACCCACCCAACCTAGCAACGAGTTTACCACTAATACATTTAGACTAAATAATATTTATATTATTTAATTTAAATTAAGACTATCAGGAATCGAACCTGAATTTGTAATATGGAAAATTACCGTTCTACCGTTTAACTATAATCTTTAGAATGCTTTTATTACAACCAGTCAGAATTGAACTGACACACTTCCTGTGGTAGAGGAACAGTCTACCATTAACCTATGGTTGTTTATCTGCATAATATTCATATTTAAATATATGATAAAAAAGGATCCTCATTTAAACTGACAGATATAGAAGCAATCCTACCATTAAATGATGGTCGTTATTCTATTTAGAATTATACTGTTAATAATATTATATTATTAAAATATAACCTGTATCTCTGCTCCGCTGCCCTTAAAAAAAGAATTATTTTTTAAGGGCGTAAGTCCCCGCCAGGGCTATATTATAATAAATATATCACCATTCATCTGGGATATACAAGATTCGAACTTATATAAAGATGATTAAAAGTCATATGCATTACCGTTATGCTAATATCCCTAATATTAAAATAAACATTTTCTTATCTAATTTAAACTTCCTTGGCCCCCCCTTAAAAAAGAAGAAATAAATGAAAATAAAGATTATAAAGGTTAAACTAATAAGACTGAAATATAAATGATTATAATCAGGGTTATTTAACTAGTCCCCTCCGTGGCCAGGCCACGGATGCGAGACAAGCCCGCGTATCCCTTCGGGATTAGGGCTAGCCGCGATTTAAAAAAGAATTCTTTGAAACCTAATCAAAAAACATTAAGCTTTCTAAAAAAGAAAATAGTTTTTCTCTAGGCTTCAAATAAGTTCTTATTTTTAGGCTGGTCCCTGCCGCCCTAAGGTCAGCCAAAGACTATTTTCTAACTAAATTTGTTTATTTCCAAAAATAGTATGTTTAAGTAATACTATTTTAGATAATACGCCCCTAAGATGAATCGAACATCTATCATAATATTAACAGTATTAAGCTCTACCGTTGAGCTATAGAGACTTAGGAGACAAGAGATTCGAACTCTTAAAGCCGTTAGACTACTGAGTTTACAGCTCAGCCCTTCTTACCAATAAAGGGAGTCTCCTTATTAAAAGTATATACTAACTTATCTTAATAAAAACCAAAGAATAATAGTACTGGTAAAAAAAAAATTTTTTTTATAAACGTCTT